TTCTGGAGCCGTTTACATGGAATTCTTTAGATATGCATTTCTATGATATGCATTTCCATATAAGAAAAAGTGTTTCTATCTCCTCCTATTTGTTTGAGTTCTTGTCTATTTTCCATATATTGTAGGACCTGTATTTGTATTTAGTCCAATCAAAAATGATTCTATCATTGATGTATCTGCAATTCAATATGGATGGATATATCTCACATATATATGCTTCTCTTACTCTCACTTTTACCTCGATATTTGGAATACTCGAACGGTCGATTCTTTTTTCTCCTTACCTTTCCGAATGAAACCAGAGGAATGTCTCATTTTATTATATATAATCATAATCTGGATTGTCTCCTTATCTTTCTTTAATCGTTATCCTTATCTTTTCCCTAGGGGCCGTCCTTGTGCCCTTGTCTAAGTATAATTAGAATCATGATCGTAGTATATTTTTTAGAATTCATGATCGTAGTATATTTTTTAACGTTCCGCTTGTCTTATATCCGAAGTGGGGGAAGTAATGAACTGGATTCATCGAACCAACGATCTCAAGTCCCTCTTTTCCATATCGTTCCCATTGACCGGAACCGGGGTGTGGAAGCTCATTCGCGGGACCGGTGAACCTCGTTCTACATTCGAGTCTTTCGTTCAAAGGCTTCGTTCCTTCCCCTTCGAATCCCATTGTTCAAGGCGCGAAAGGGGGATCCTGGTAAGGATCTGAACCATCGGGAGGAGAACCCACGGATCCAAGCCCTCCTCCGTCTCCCCTTGCTGGATCGAAACGGCCAAGTGGATCTGTGTAGTAAGGAAGGGAACCCGCTCCTGGGTGGGAATCCGGCGTGAAATACCCCGAGCTGTCGTTGATTGGGAGCGGGGTGGGCAACTTCTTCCGGTGCTGGCGCCTGCAGCTGGGCCTGTTGAGCCGCCCCCGGGAAAGCTGCTTGATTAGGAAACTGGGTCGAGTTCGAGTTTGACGAGCTCGGAACCCCCGAATAGGCCATCATCATCTTACCGTATTCGGGCTCGTCGGCAGTAATGCCGTCTTGATAAAGAAAAGAAAGGGATTAAAAAAAAAGTTTTACATGCATAAACAAAGACAGGTCTAAAGCCATATCTTATCAATTAGCATGGCGGGCTTTTTCCTCCATATTTACTTTTTATATGATATATATCATATAATATTCTATTATTACATAATAGTATATTCATCATTATGAATTCAATAGCTAAGATTTTAGCAGTTTACTAAAGTCCTATGCACAGCACAATTTTTTCTATGTGAGCCTGCTTAGCTCAGAGGTTAGAGCATCGCATTTGTAATGCGATGGTCATCGGTTCGATTCCGATAGCCGGCTTTTATCTCTTTGTTCTTTTTTTTACATAATACATAATTAATAATGTCTCCTTGAACTAAAGGAATATTTTAAAGACTTCTTCTTCTCCAAGGATCGCTGATCCATTATGGCGTAAAAATTTCCAACTATGAATAAAAAATGGATCGGAGCAATTAGATCTCTACCGAACAAATAAATACCTAAATACCTAAATATATAAAAAAGAGTCTGGATATGGATACAATTCATCTTTCTTGTAATACAGTACTACAATGGATTTAGCTTCGTTTATCGTTTAGTTCAGTCTTAATTTAGGTTTATTCTGTAAAATCCAATTTAAATAAAATAAGGAGTCTTTATGTCTCGTTACCGAGGGCCTCGTTTCAAAAAAATACGCCGTCTGGGTGTTTTACCGGGACTAACTAGTAAAAGGAGAAATCTTAAAAACCCGCGCTCCCGGAAAAAATCTCAATATCGTATTCGTCTAGAAGAAAAACAAAAGCTGCGTTTTCATTATGGTCTGACAGAGAGACAATTACTTAAATACGTTCATCTCGCTGGAAAAGCCAAAGGATCAACGGGTCAGGTTTTACTACAATTACTTGAAATGCGTTTGGATAACATACTTTTTCGATTAGATATGGCTTCGACCATTCCTGGAGCCCGACAATTAGTTAATCATAGGCATATTTTGGTTAATGGCCGTATAGTAGATATACCAAGTTATCGATGCAAACCGGGAGATATTATTACTACAAGGGATGAACAAAAATCCAGAGCTCTTATTAAAAATTATCTTGATTCTAAGAAATTGCCACAACATTTGACCCTTCACTCATCCCAATATAAAGGATCTGTCAATCAAATAATAGATCGTAAGCGGGTCGGTTTGAAAATAAAGGAGTTGCGAGTCGTAGAATATTATTCCCGCCAAACTTGAACCTAACTAAAATAAGAAAAAACAGGGGTTCGGAGGACCCCCTTTTTGGCGAAGTAAATCGACCTAAGGTAAAGGGAAGGCGCTTGGTCTGGATTTTTCATTCATTCATGTATCATAAATGGATCGAGGGAATATTTTCATGCTTTGGCTACTCTTTCCAAGATTTTGTGTACCGCAGCAATCACAATTAGGAATATAAAATAGAAAATCGATATAAAAATTAAAGAAAGTTCTAATTGTTTGTTGGAATAATAATGGTATCTATTGTTCTTATTTGATTTGATACGTTGCAGTCAGTAATGTTCGTGAATTAGGTGAAGGTACGGAAAGAGAGGGATTCGAACCCTCGGTAAACAAAAGCCTACATAGCAGTTCCAATGCTACGCCTTGAACCGCTCGGCCATCCCTCCTACAGAATCTTATGATTATGACCCCGAAACCGAGTGAATAGCGAGCCATTCAGAGTATTGCAGTATTCATATTGTTGCAGTATAGGTATGACCTATCTATTATAAAAATAAAAAATTATAAATAGAATAGAAAAAATAGAAAACTTTTCATCAAAGAAAGATCTTCCTTCGGAAAGGATAAAAAAAACTTATTTCTTGTGAAAAGCCATTAAAAACATGATATATCTTTTGTTTGTTTTGAGTCGTCTTTTTCTGATATTTATACCGGATTAAACCAATGAATTGGAACGAATCGTCTGATCTGATGAATTCATATTTTATACTATGATTACAGCTGGACCGTGGTTCTATTTATAGGGTTCCATAGGAATTAAAAAAAAATGCCCCTCTTTCCAGTTTAAGATTTCTCAACAACTCCTTACTTCATGGATCTATTACAAATTCAGGAATCATACCAGGTTTGAATTTCGATTGTATAGTGTATACACGCTATGCGCACAAAATGGATGGTTATTCTATTAAAAAAAATGATTAGATTATTTGTATTTGATTCTTTTTCCTCTTTGGATCATAATCCAATTAAAACTAACTCCTATGAGTTATCATAATCTGTAAGACAAATTCCTTGATTCTTCCACTTAGATGAAATAGTAATAGTTCTGTTCATTGGTATACTACTGCTACTGGATTTCTTTGGCTGAAATCCAATCGGATTCAAATATTTCTTCCTATCGATTCCTGTGAAAAAGGAACAATTTGAGCGGAAGGCCCACATCACATCCTTTTTTAATGAGTCTTTTTTTATGTTATTTCGTACTGTACAATTCCTTTTTTGTGGGATTCTTTTCCCGCGAGAGGTAATGCGAAGAATTATCGAATGGATTGTTAACTATGCCTAGATCGCGGATAAATGGAAATTTTATTGATAAGACCTTTTCAATTGTAGCCAATATTTTATTACGAATAATTCCGACAACTTCAGGAGAAAAAGAGGCATTTACCTATTACAGAGATGGTGCGATTTGATTTTTTTCATTTCTTTATCGTTCTCAGTCTTACGAGAAAGGCACAGGATTCGGGATAGAAAGAAAAAATATTATTGAAATAAACCTACGCTTGTTGAAGGTGAAGTTTCAAATATAGAACAATTCCTTCTGTCGTGTATCCTCGGTTGATGCAGCCTCAGACGCTTCCATTTTCGATTTTAGTTTTAAGCGAAAGGTTACGCCAATAGGTTCTGTATTAAGTCCCATTCCACTAGTACCAATAGGCAGCATAGGGGAAGAGGCACTACACTTAGGAATCAACAACACGAAAACTTTGTTATAAATTACCCCTTTTCCTTATCGGGATCGGGACTACCAAGAGTGGTTGGGACAACAAGCATCCATCTCGTTCGTACTTTGGATACCCGTATAACCATCGAAGATCGTTGAAGTGACTAATTCCTGGAAATAGGTGGCGTTGAGGACAAAGAAATTGTTGGAGTTACCTTTTCTATATAGCACCAACGCGCTTGGTGTTAAGAAAATACCTCTTGCAGGAGGGTTGGCTAGAGATTTATTGTAAAACGCTAGCCCCTCTCAGTTTATAGTGAGAATATTGCATTTTGATTCCATGGATTATTATCATTATGCACAGAAGGGAGGAGCCGTATGAGGTGAAAATCTCAAGTACGGTTCTGGAACGGGGATTCTTTGAATAGAATGAACGACCGTAACGGATGTCTGCTCAATCCGAAGGAAATTATGCGGAAGCTTTACAAAATTATTATGAAGCTACGCGACTCGAAATTGATCCCTATGATCGAAGTTATATACTCTATAACATAGGCCTTATCCACACAAGCAACGGAGAACATACGAAAGCTTTGGAATATTATTTCCGGGCACTAGAACGAAACCCATTCTTACCACAAGCTTTTAATAATATGGCCGTGATCTGTCATTACGTGCGACTATCTCCACTATAGAAAGAGGAAAAATCGGATAGTAAATACTAAAAAAAGGGCTTTCTACATATATATCGTACAAAACAACGATTTTTATCAGCTGTAGCAAAGAAGGAGACTTCATATAAGCCGAAATATGAAGAAATAGATATGCCCATACTTTATTCTATGGATAAAGGATCTAATTAATTGTTAGAGGAAGCACCGTAAAGATCAATTCGCGAGGTTTTGGGCCGATACAATAAAGAACTGCTTACTTATGTCATGATATGAGATAAAAATTAGGAATCAACTTATGTGATAGAGTCGATCCACTAAGATATTGAGCAGCGGTGTAGTATCAGATCCCAAAGAGAGTAAGTCCTTTCTTTCTT